AAATAAAAAATTCTTCCTTTGAGTCTGGGGAAAAAGAGAATTTTTTTGTTTGTGAAAAACTTTTAAAAACAATAAAAGTATATATCTTGTTTGCAAAAATGACGCTACTATTTTTTCTGATATTTCTGCCTGATTTAATCAATGAATTGGAACGAATCAACGGATCGGTCTATTTTTTTTTTTTTTTAATGCGTCTGCTTTTATGTTATTTTGTACTGTACAATTCCTTTGTTTGTGGGATCATTTTCTCACAAGAGGTAATGAAACGAATTATAGAATGGATTTTTACCTATGCCTAGATCGCGGATAAATGGAAATTTTATTGATAAGACTTTTTCAATTGTAGCCAATATATTATTACGAATAATTCCGACAACTTCAGGAGAAAAAGAGGCATTTAGCTATTACAGAGATGGTGCGATTTGATTATTTTTTATTTACCGCTTTCGGTCTTAGGAGAAAGAAAGACGATTCGGGATAGAAAAGAACGAAAAAAAATTATTGAAAAAATCTACGCTTGTTGAAGGTGAAGTTTATAGATAAAACCATTCCTTCTGTCGTGTATCCCCGATTAATGCAGCCTCAGATGCTTCAATTGTCGATTCTAGTATTGAGCGAAAGGTTACACCTATGGGTTCTGTATTGCAAGTCAACCCTACTACACCAGTACCAACAGGCGGCATAGGGGAAGAGGCGCTACGTCTAGGAATCAGCAACACGAAAACTTTGTTATAAACTGCCCCTTTTCCTTATCGGGATCGGGACTAAGAAGAATGGTTGGGATAACAAACATCCATCTCGTTCGTACTGTGGATACCCTTATAACCATCGAAGACTGTTGAAGTGATTAATTCCTGGAAATTAAGGGGCGTTGAGAACAAAGAAATTGTTGGAGTTTACAGTTTGATCTAGTACCAGTACCAACACGCGTGATATTAAGAATAAGAAAAAGCTTTTGCAGGAAGGTTGGCTAGAGATTTCTTGTAAAAACATTAGCCCCACTCAGTTCATAATGAGAATATTTCAATCTTTTTTGATTCCATGTATTATTCTATTCTCATTATGCACATAAGGGAGGAGCCGTATGAGATTTCCATCTCATGTACGGTTCTGAAACGGAGAATTCTTTGAATCGAATGACGACCGTAACGGATGTCAGCTCAATCCGAAGGCAATTATGCGGAAGCTTTACAGAATTATTATGAAGCTATGCGACTAGAAATTGATCCCTACGATCGAAGCTATATACTCTATAACATAGGCCTTATCCACACAAGTAACGGAGAACATACAAAAGCTTTAGAATATTATTTTCGGGCACTCGAACGAAATCCATTCTTACCACAAGCTTTGAATAATATGGCTGTGATCTGTCATTACGTGCGACTATCTCTACTATAGAAAGAAAAAAGGAAAAGAAAAAAAAAGGGGGAGGGGAAGAAAGAGCAAATACACTAATAAATACTAGAAAAAAAAAATAGGCTTTCTACATATGCATCGTGCAAAAAACGATTTTTATCAGCTGTAGCAAAGAAAGAAACCTCATAGAAGTCGAAATATGAAGAAATCGATATGCCTAGATAGTTTATTCTATGGATAAAGGATCTAATTGATAGAGGAAGCACCGTAAAGACCAATTCGCGAGGTTTTGGGCCGATGCCGATCCAATAAGAACTGCTTATTTATGTCATGATATGAGATAAAAGTAAGGAATCCACTTATGTAATAAAGTCGATCCCCTAAGGTATTAAGCAGCGGTGTAGCATCAGATCCCAAAGACAGTAAGTCTTTTCTTTCTTAGGAAGAAAGGTCTTTTTCAAAGATTCTATATCAATTTTTATATGAAACCGAGATAGATACCTTTCAGAAAATTCTAACTATAGTGGAAATGCTTCTATGTTATTCTTCTGACGGTGGGAGAAAAGATAAAATGAAAGCAAAGCTGATTATTAATTTAATCAAAAATAAAGTTTGAAACTCATGCTCATGGAATTAACCTCTTTTGGTTAACCCGCGAAAAAAAGAATAAAGATCGATCTATGAGAAATCGAATTCAATTCGCTATACTAGATTCAAAAACCCGGGACACCAAAAGAATTGATTGTACGAGCCGTATGAGGCGGGAAACTCTCAAGTACGGTTCTAAGGAAAGGAGTTGACCCACCTATTCCGACCGGGGAGAACAGGCCGTTCGGCAGGGAGATTCTGAAATTGCGGAGGCTTGGTTCAACCAAGCCGCCGAGTATTGGAAACAAGCTATTGCGCTTACTCCTGGTAATTATATTCAAGCGCAGAATTGGTTGAAGATCACGGGGCGTTTCGAATAAGAAACTCTCTGTTTATTTATTTATTTAGAATTTTATTTCTTTCGAATTTCCGTATCTATTTTTGTTTGGTATAATTCAAAATGAATTGTTTGTTAGCCCTATCAGTGAAATAAAAAGGATCATTTATCTGGTAAGAAACAACCAAAGAATTTCATTATATCCTTTCTAAGATC